ATGGCAGTTCCAAAAAAACGTACTTCTATGTCAAAAAAACGTATTCGTAGAAATATTTGGAAGAAAAAAGGATATTTAGTTGCAGTAAAAACTTTTTCTTTAGCGAAATCGGTTTCCACCGGGCATTCAAAAAGTTTTTTTGTGCGACAAACAAATAATAAAGTCTTAGAATAATCTCAATTGATATAGCCTAAAGAACCCCAAATTTTGTAAGATGAATGTTAACTAATGTATTTTTCTGTATTAAATTTCTCAATATTACTTAGAACTCACTGCTGTGATATATAGAATAAGAGTTTTTTGTATATTGGGTTCTAAGTATTATTTTTTCCCTATCACAATTGTACTTTTCACAATAGAAAAGTACAATTGTGATAGAGATTGAAACTCTTTTGTTATATGCCTATCCCAAAACTTAATTGGTTTTGTAAATGGTATTATAAATTAAAAATTATATGCGCAATAAAGAATATTAATACTTTAATTTAAATATACTAAGGTATCGAAATCATTAGAAAAATAACAAATTATTTGTATTTAATGATGAAATTGTGATAGATATGAAATCCTAGTTATTTGATTTTGTTCATTGAAAAAAAAAACTCAATCTTTTTCATTTGAATCCATGAAATCGGATAAATGAAAAACAAATCATAAAAAAATTGAGAAAAAAAGACAATTCTTAGTTTTATACCTCAACCGAGAAAAAACTATGGAGTTCCAACTGTTTGGAGAAAACTTAGTTTCTAGTACATGAAAGTTGATTGTTAAAAAACCCACGACGATACTACCTAGGTAGGTATTTTATTGAAGATTCAAATATTTAAACCACAAACCAGTCTTTATTCATTGATTCTAATTAATGTTTCCTAAACTATATTGAATCCTTGAATCTCGACGATTCAACATGAATTGACTATTATTATTTCAAGTAAGCCGCCGTGGTGAAATCGGTAGACACGCTGCTCTTAGGAAGCAGTGCTAAAGCATCTCGGTTCGAGTCCGAGTGGCGGCATCTTCTAAAAGAGATACAATAGATCCTAAAATGTATTCAATTCGCGATTTCCAATTCTGTAATGGGACCCCTTTTATGATATTTGTGACTTTAGAACATATATTAACTCATATCTCTTTTTCGATCATTTCAATTGTGATTATGATTCATTTGATGACCTTATTAGTCCACAAAATTGTAGGATTACGCGATTCATCAGAAAAAGGGATGATAGCTACCTTTTTCTCTATAACAGGATTATTAATTTCTCGTTGGATTTCTTCGGGACATTTTCCATTAAGTAATTTATACGAGTCATTAATCTTCCTTTCGTGTAGTTTCTTCATTATTCATATGATTCCCAAGATACGTAACCTTAAAAACGATTTAAGCACAATAATTGCACCAAGTACCATTTTTACTCAAGGCTTTGCCATGTCGGGTCTTTCAACTGAAATGCATCAATCCACAATATTAGTACCTGCTCTACAATCTCAGTGGTTAATGATGCACGTAAGTATGATGTTATTGAGCTATGCAGCTCTTTTATGCGGATCATTATTATCAGTCGCTCTTCTAGTCATTACATTTCGAAAAAACATCAAAATTTTTTGTAAAAGCTATAATTTATTAATTAAGTCATTTTTCTTTGGTGAGATTGAATATTTGAATGAAAAAAGAAGTGTTTTTAAAAACACTTCTTTTCCTTCATTTCAAAATTATTACAAATATCAATTAACTGAGCGTTTGGATTATTGGAGTTATCGTGTCATTAGTCTAGGGTTTACCTTTTTAACCATAGGTATTCTTTGTGGAGCAGTATGGGCTAATGAGGCATGGGGATCCTATTGGAATTGGGACCCCAAGGAAACTTGGGCATTTATTACTTGGACCATATTCGCGATTTATTTACATACTAGAACAAATATAAATTGGAAAGGTACGAATTCGGCACTTGTAGCTTCTATAGGATTTATTATAATTTGGATATGCTATTTTGGGATCAATCTATTAGGAATAGGTCTACATAGTTATGGTTCATTCACATAAACATCTAATTGAATAAACTACATGAAGAATACATAAGATAAAAACATCATCCCATATATAACGAAAGTTTGTTTTTATGAGTTTTTGAGAACCGTTTGAATCAAGGAATCATTCAAATTTAAATGGTTCTCAAAAACTCGAGATGTATCTAATTACAATTCTTATTCATTTTATTTCTTTTTTCATTATACAGTACAGCAAACGATTTTCAAAATATTAAATTCAAAGAATTATAAGACTTTCCTTCCGTTTCATTAATGAAACACTATCTATGATAATAATTGGATAAGATAGCGTGTACCTTGTCAACTGATAACGAGAGAACAAAATCGGGATAAATACCAATACTTATTACGGGTAGAAAGATACAGATTGAAAGAAATAGTTCTCGTAGTCCAGAATCCCAAAAATTAGAGTTTGGAATATTAAATAACTTGTATCCATAAAACATCTGACGTAACATAGATAATAAATAAATAGGAGTTAATATCATTCCAATTGCCATTACAAAAGTAATTAGCATTTTTGACATTAAAAGATATTTTGTACTAGTAATTAGTCCAAAAAATACTAAAAATTCCGCAACAAAACCACTCATTCCTGGCAATGCAAGAGAAGCCATCGAGAAGCTACTGAACATGGTAAATGTTTTTGGCATTGGGATAGATATCCCTCCCATTTCTTCGAGATAAACAAGACGTGTTCTATCACAACTCGTTCCCGCCAAGAAAAAAAGTGCAGCACCAATAAATCCATGAGAGAGCATTTGTAAAATAGCTCCATTGAGTCCCATGTCGGTTATAGAACCAATTCCTATAATTGTGAAACCCATGTGAGATACAGAGGAATAGGCTATTCTCTTTTTTAAATTACGTTGACCAAGAGAAGTTGAAGCTGCATAGATTATTTGCATTGTTCCTATTATCACCAACCAAGGAGAAAATATAGAATGAGCGTGGGGTAGTAATTCCATATTGATCCGAATCAATCCATATGCGCCCATTTTTAATAGGATTCCAGCTAAAAGCATACATGTACTGTAATGTGCTTCTCCATGGGTATCAGGTAACCATGTATGTAGGGGTATAATCGGCAATTTGACAGCATAAGCAATAAGGAAGCCAAAATAGAATATTATTTCCAATGCCACAGGATATGATTGATTAATTAATCTTTCAAAATCTAATGTTGGTTCATTGGAACCATATAAACCCATACCTAGAACTCCTATTAAGAAAAAAATGGAACCCCCTGCAGTGTACAAAATAAACTTTGTAGCCGAGTAGAGACGTTTCTTTCCCCCCCACATGGATAAAAGTAAGTAAACAGGAATTAATTCTAACTCCCACATGATGAAAAAAAGTAAAAAGTCTCGGGAGGAAAATAATCCTATTTGACCGCTGTACATTGCTAGCATCAGGAAATAGAACAACCGCGAATTTCGAGTAATTGGCCAAGCTGCTAAAGTTGCTAAAGTAGTGATAAATCCTGTCAGTAAAATGGGTCCTATGGAAAGCCCATCGATTCCTAGTCTCCAGTGGAAATCAAAAACATCTATCCATTTAGAATCTTCCTTCAATTGCATTAATGGATCATCCAATTGGAAATGATAACAGAATGCATAAGTCGTTAGAAGGAGTTCTAATAAGCATATACATATAGTATACCACCTAAACATCTTATTCCCTCTATGAGGGAATAAGAAAATTGAGGAACCCGCGAATATCGGTAAAACAACAAGTATTGTTAACCAAGGAAAATAACTCGTGATAAAGACAAGATACATTTTGACCAGAGAAGCCCGTCCTCAAAATAATATATTTTGTCGAGCACGGGCTTTTGTCGGTAAAGAGGAATCACAAATGATTCAAGTGGAGTTTTTTGTAATGTATCAATAAGATAGAGCCATGCTGCGAGTTGTTTCAGGCCCTAAATAAACACGGACACTCAAAAAATCTGTTGGGCAGGCAGATTCACATCTCTTACAACCTACACAGTCCTCGGTTCTTGGCGCGGAAGCTATTTGCTTGGCTTTACATCCGTCCCAAGGTATCATTTCCAATACATCTGTGGGGCAAGCTCGTACACATTGAGTACACCCTATACATGTATCATAAATTTTTACTGAATGTGACATTGGATCTATAAATTACAGTTTTGAACATAAAAGATTTTCGATCTGGTCAAATCAAATTAGTAGTAAATGAATCATATATTATATATTGTAATATTGTAGACACCAGACGAAACAGTGGTTTATTAAAAACAATCAATATATTTCTTAAATCAATCTGTTTATGAGAAAAGGTCAAGACACTTTGATTTTCGTTTCAACAATTATGATGATACGAGTTACACATGCGAATTAAAATTAATTGGCCAACAAATTGGTCATCATTATTTCAATATAAATATAAAAATGCAATTCCATTTTATTGAATTGCATTCAAATTCAATAAAAAATAGTATTTCAATTCTATTAAATATTTTTATGTGTCTTTATTTAAATTATCTATGATGATTATCACTAATTATTCAACAAATTCGATTGATTAATACGAGTTGATTTTCTGTTACGATGTATCGACGAAACAATAGCAAGTCCAATAGCTGCTTCAGCAGCTGCAATGGCTATAACAAAGATTGAGAAAATGTCTCCTTTTAATTGGCGACTATCAAATATATCAGAAAATGTTACAAGATTGATATTAACCGAATTTAGTATAAGCTCAAGACACATAAGCGCTCTAACCATGTTTCGACTTGTGATCAATCCATAGATACCGATAGAAAATAAATAAACACTCAAGAAAAGGACATGCTCAAACATCATTGACTAACTCCTTATCAATCTCGATTCGTTTCAATATGAATAACAATTCAACCGATTCAATTGATTAGAATAGAACAATTACACAACAAAAGAAGATATTGACGGTAGATAGATTTAACTAAAAATTTCTATTTATTTATTTAGAATTTAGTTAGAATTCTAAGAATTGGGAATCATTATAAGAATTGGGAATCATTTTAAGTTAAGTATTTTTATTGCTTATTGTCGAGCCATAGTAATTGCACCTATCAAGGAAACTAAAAGAATTATTGAAATGAGTTCAAACGGAAGATAAAAATCTGTTGATAAATGAATCCCAATTTGTTGAACGTTATTTATTAGGTCCTGTTCCATAATCTGGTTTGACCTTGTAGTCCAAATAATTCCGTACCATGACGTATCTGGGATAGTAGTAATTAGTGAAAAAAGAATAGTTGTACAAACCATCAAAGTGACCCCATCTCCAATGGTCCAAAAATAGGAATTATTGGAATATCCTGAACCATTCATGAACATTACAGCAAATATGATCAAGATATTTATGGCTCCCACATAAATAAGGAGCTGTGCGGCAGCTACAAAATAGGAGTTTGATGAAATATAGAATAAGGATATACAAACAAGAACCAATCCCAATGAAAAGGCAGAATAAATTGGATTGGTAAATAATACTACCCCCAGACCCCCTAATACAAGAATTGACCCCAGAAATACAACAAGAATATCATGTATTGGTCCAGGTAAACCCATTATGTATAAAATACAAAATAAATAACTTTAACTATTTCATGACCTTACTTTAACTTTACTAAATAAATGGTCCAGGAAAGGAAAAGGGGTTACCCTATTTTTGTTTTCTTGTATATAATAATGTATATGATACATTTATAATTGAATTGAATTTGAATATGGATTAATGTAGATATAGATAAAATTATTGGGCCAACCTTACTTTATTTATATTTATCCGAAAGAAAAAAAAGAAAAAAGTAGTTGAAATTTGCTATTTTGAAATCATCACTAAAAATATATTTTTAGTTTAAATCAAAGAGTGATTCTCAACAATCATTAGTTTTTATTTGTAGTTACTGACTACCCAAAATAAAAAGCTTGGATCCTTTATATCAAAACAAAATCTTAGTAATCGGTAATTGTTCTTGAATCAAAGGGTTTATCTTTGTCTATTTTTATTTGAGTCGAATTCATAACTGTTTGAATTGTGTAATCTCCAATTATTGAGATTGGTAATCGACCCAAAGCAATTTGATTATAATTCAATTCGTGACGATCATAAGTAGAAAGTTCATATTCTTCAGTCATTGATAAACAATTTGTTGGACAATACTCGACACAGTTACCACAAAATATACAAACCCCGAAATCTATACTATAATTAAGTAATTGTTTCTTTTTAATATCTCTTTCAAATCTCCAATCAACAACGGGTAGATCTATCGGGCATACACGAACACATACTTCACAAGCAATACATTTATCAAATTCAAAGTGGATTCGACCCCGGAAACGCTCTGATGTGATCGATTTTTCATAAGGATATTGAATAGTTACAGGTAAACGATTTGTGTGGGATAAGGTAATTATGAAACTTTGACCAATGTACCTTGCAGCTCGTATTGTTTGTTGACCATAATTCATGGACCCAATTACCATAGGGAACATATTGTAGATATACATGAAAAATTTGACGTTTCTTTCTCTTGTTTGATAGAGATTATGAATCTAAAATAGTGTTATCGTATTCTCTTATTTATAATGAAACAAGTTGGGAAGAAGTTGTTAATAACAGATTACCTAGAGAAATAGGTAAAAGAAATTTCCATCCAAGATTTAATAACTGGTCCATTCTCATTCTAGGTAAAGTCCATCTTGTTGTGATAGAAATGAAGAGAAACAAATAAGCTTTAGTTAATGTAATAAGGATACCCATTGTTATTCCAAAAATGCCGGCGATTTTTTTTATTCCGAAAAGCTCAGAAATGGATATATACGGAATAGGTAAATTCCACCCACCTAAGTAAAGAACTGTTACAAATAATGAAGAAACTAATAAATTTAGGTAAGAAGCAAGATAAAATAAACCATATTTGATACCCGAATACTCGGTTTGATAACCTGCTACTAATTCCTCCTCTGCTTCTGGTAAATCAAAAGGCAATCTCTCACATTCGGCTAGAGAAGAAATTAGAAAAACAATAAATCCTATAGGCTGACGCCACAGATTCCACCCCCAAAAACCATATTTTGACTGTGCTTCAACTATATCAACTGTACTTGAACTGTTAGATAATCATAGTCGATAATAACATCACTGTTCCCATCGCTATTTCAAAACCGTACGTGAGACCTCAGCTTCATACGGCTCCTCGATGGCCACAAAAAAAATGTAAGGACGGGTTCGGTATTATCACCATCTTTGGATGGATAGAATAAAGATACATCGGAAAGTCCCAAATTAGACCAATGGAATTCTGTCTGCTAGAATAATAAAAAAAGTGCTTCCGAATTGATCTCATCCTTTACAATAAAAATTTCTCTTTGTTCGGTAATAACTTAATATTTCAATAAAATACTCCTTATATCAATCAATATAAAATAAAAAGAATTAGTCATTAGTTCATGAATCGTGATAAGAATTCGATATGTATGAATATGGATAGAGAAAAGAATAAATAGGGATCCCCTTTTTTTATTATTCATTCAATTACTGCATTCCATTTCTTTTTTCCTGTTCTTCTGTCTCAGAGGAGGATGCTCAAAAATAAAATAAAGAATTAATTCGTTCTTGATAGTCATTTCTTTAACCAGTGAATAGGAGCATACTCTAGATCGGAATCGTAGGGAAGTACTACTTGATCATTTCTACCAATTTCAAGTCCTTATTATGATTCGTTTTATGAAGAAATACCTCTTTTTTGATACCTTACATTATCTCCATTACTAATCCTTTGTGTACCTTGGTGTTCCTAACCGTCCACTGACTTTTGATTGATCCCCGGTATAGTAATACATATGAGACAGTAGTAGAAACTCCATACAGTTGATCTTTTGTTTGCGCCCGCTTCAAGATATGATGACTAATCAAAAAATCTTAATCTTGGGGTAAGCAGTTTACACTGCTTATTTTTACTTCAACTTTATTCTTGTACATAGGGAATGAGATTGTTTCTTCTTACTACAAATTTGGAAGCTGTTTAGTTTCACTCATATAACTATCTGGTTTAACTCATCAACCCGAATGCTGAATAAAAAAAAAAAATGAAAACATCTATTCAATACATTGAACCTCTTTCTTTTTTCTTTTATTTCTAGAAGAGAGGTTCAAAGTTCATATTCCAACGAATCACACGTAGAGATATTGATAACACACATAGAGTTAATGGTATTTCATAACTAATAGATTGAGCAGCAGCTCGTAGACCACCTAAAAAGGAATATTTATTATTCGATCCATATCCTGACATAAGAAGCCCAATAGGAGCAATACTAGAAATGGCGATCCATAAAAAAACACCTATACTGAGATCGGCTAAAACAAGACGATACCCAAAAGGAATTACTAAATAACTTAGTAGAATTGATATAACCGCTATAGACGGTCCCACACTAAACAAACGAATATCTCCTCGAGATGGGAGGAGGTCCTCTTTAAAAAGTAGTTTAGTCCCATCCGCTATAGCTTGAAGAATTCCCAACGGGCCAGCATATTCAGGCCCAATACGTTGTTGTATCGCTGCAGATATTTCTCTTTCTAACCACACAATTACTAGTACCCCCATTGTTATTCCCAATATAAGGGTCAAAATGGGTACAATCCATATTAGTCCATACACTTCTTTTAAAAATTCCGATGTAGAAAAAGAATTGATAGTTTGTACTTCTGTCGTATCAATTATCATTTCAACGATCAACTTCTCCCATAATGATATCTATACTACCCAATATCGTCATGATATCAGCCAATTTCATTCTTTTAACTAGCTGAGGAAGAATTTGCAAATTGATAAAACCGGGTGGACGAATTTTCCATCTCCAGGGGAAAACACTATTATCTCCTATCAAATAAATTCCCAATTCTCCTTTTGGGGCTTCCACTCTCACATAAAGTTCTTGTTTCGACAATTCTAAATTGGGTGAAGGTTTTTTACTAATAAATCTATATTCAAAATCATTCCATTCGGAATTCTTTGCTCTATCAAAGCGTCGTACTTCTAAATTTTCATAAGGTCCTCCAGGAATTCCTTCTAGAGCCTGTTGAATAATTTTTATGGATTCCTTCATTTCACCGATTCGTACTAAATAACGAGCTAATGAATCTCCTTCTTTTTGCCATTGGACTTCCCAATCGAATTCATTGTAACACTCATAATGATCAACTTTACGAAGATCCCATTGGATTCCAGAAGCTCGTAACATCGGTCCTGATAAACCCCAATTTACAGCTTCTTCTCCACCAATAATGCCCACTCCTTCAACTCGTTCCAAAAAAATGGGATTCCACGTAATAAGTTTTTGATATTCAACAACTCCTGTTAAAGAATAATCGCAGAAATCCAAACATTTATCTATCCATCCATAAGGTAGATCAGCAGCTACTCCTCCAATACGGAAATAATTATGCATCATTCGCATACCTGTGGCGGCTTCGAATAGATCATATATCAATTCCCTTTCTCTGAAAATATAGAAAAAGGGAGTCTGTGCACCGATATCCGCCATAAAAGGTCCAAGCCATAACAAATGAGAAGCTATACGGCTCAATTCCAGCATAATTACTCTGATATAGCTAGCTCTTTGAGGTACTTGAACATTTTCCAATTGTTCTGGCGCATTTACGGTTATTGCCTCTGTGAACATAGTAGCTAAATAATCCCATCGTGTTACATAAGGTAGATATTGTATAATTGTTCGATTTTCCGCTATCTTTTCCATTCCTCTGTGTAAATAGCCCAATATGGGCTCACAGTCAATAACATCTTCACCATCGAGAGTAACGATTAGTCGGAGAACACCATGCATTGATGGGTGGTGAGGCCCCATATTGACTATCATGAGATCTTTTCTTGTAACCGGTACTGTCATATCTTTTCTTCCTTAATTCATTATTCCATGAATTCCTCAAAACGAGACTCATCAAAACAAAAAATGGAATACTACTAAAAAATTCAAACGATTAAATTAACGAGTTTTTGGCTCTCGAATATCCAACTGACCAATTAATTTCTTATAACGTACTCTATTTTTCTTTGACAAATAAGCCAGCAACCGTTGACGTTTTCCTAGAATTTTTCGTAGACCCCTTTGTGATAAAAAATCTTTTTTGTGCAATTCCAAATGTGAAGTAAGTCTCCGTATCTTATTGGTGAAACTGAATACTTGAAATTCAACAGAACCTTTGTTTTCTTCTTTTTCTTCTTGTGGAATAATGGAAATGAATGAATTTTTGACCATAAAAAATTTTTCTATCCTTTTTCTTTCTTTTTCATGGATTTTTCCGATCAGGAAAAATAATAATAAAAAAAAAAAAAAAAAAGAATTATGCCGGTTATTTTAATCTAGTACACACATCTAGTACACACAAAAATTTGGATTTATTCATATACTACTTCTTTATTTTATCCAAATCAAATTTTCAATTTGATTTGGATAGAAAGGGATAATATGTTTCCCCATTAACGAAAGAAAAGAATTTATTTCTATCTAAAAGGATTCCCCTAATTTATTTATTCCTATATCCAATTGAATGGATACACCATTAAATCTGTATCATTTACCAAAATATAACATAGCATATGCATACATCTTTCGGCTTTCATATACCGAAAATGTCACGGAATATAGATATCTATATATATGATATAGGAAATATACTATTAAATTAAATAATTCTAAATCGTGGATACATATGTATCCTTGACATACTGAAACGACTGCCATTATTGGTATCAAACCAATAGCGATTCATACAAGCTAAATCTTCTAATCGGTAATTGGGCCAAAGAACAAATTTGCATTTAATGAATTTATTTGTATCCGTATTAAGATGCTTGTCCTCATCCAAAAATTTTCCAGAGTTTCTTATGTTGTTTTCATTGCAAAATAATGGATTTCTATTTCTATCCGTAACATTCCAATTATGGGAATTGAAACAAATTAAAATTCTCAATTCTCTGCGACGTCTAGGAGATAGAATATTTTCGGGAACAAGGAAATCATAATAATTTGTGTCCCCATTCACAAGCATATTCCCATATCGTACAATGGGTTTATCCAAATTCCTCTTATCAATATAACTTTTTTTTATGCATTTTCTATTAGTTTGGTGTTTATTGTTCTCGACCAATGAAATACTTATAGTTTGATATATAATCAATTTTCCATCCCTTTTTATAGATAGACGAATTGGTTCGATAATTAATATTCCTTTTTTTATCAATTCTGTAAGAGCTAGATCTTTCTGAATTAGCATTACATCCAGATGCATCTCTCCTCTTTGAATCGAGGATATAGCAATTTCTTTTGGATTTATCAGTCTAAGTAAGAGACAATATACCTTGATATTATTGATCATTCTTTGGTTCAAGGAGTCATCCCATTTTAATTGAAAAAGGAAATATTTTTTCAGGAAGAAATCTAGTTCTGCTTTCTTGTTTTTCTTGGATTGTTTTTTCTTCTTACCTTTTTTAATGGTAATGTCTGATCTCGCATAATTCTCTTCAATATCTTTTTTTTTGTTTTCTTTTCGTAGATCTGATACAAGATTTACTTGGTCCTGTTGCTCATTTTTTTGTTGGTTGGAATTTTCTAATTTAAGATATTTTTTTTGATTTATATTGATGTTTTTATTTTGACTTTTATTTTTATAAAAATAAAAGTCAAAAAGAAGTAATTTGATTGGTATAATCCATGGTTTAATCTTATATGCATCAAAAAGTAAGACAAATTCTGGGAAGAACCAAGATTCTAGATTTGATATGGTATGATAAACTCTTTCTTGATTCATTCCCATCCAATTAAAAAAAATACTTTTTTGATTGGATGGGTTGATTTCTTGATGAATCATAAGAGAAAAAATATCTTTTTTTTTCAATTTGTTGTTGATTTTTTTTTCAGTCTTAGTATTTTTATCAATTTTGGTACCGATATGTGTATTGGTCCAGGTCTCAATATTGATATTTTTTCTAAGACAAAAGTGGAGAATTCGACAATCAAAATATTTTCTATCTAGATTTTTATGCGTATCAATAATATATCCTTCTTCTAGATAATCACTAATAGCTGTACTTACCAATACATAAAATGATTCGGATTTTGGTTTATTGAAATTATATGGAATTTTTTGAACCCCGTTTACTTGTAATCTTGACCCATAAATATCAAAATCCTCCTTATCCCCATAGTTCATATATTTATGTGATAAAAGATCATATCTGTAGTGTTTTTTCCATTTTTCTTTTTGATTTGTCAATGAATCCGCTGCATAGTAATTTTGTTTCACGTAATGAATTAATTGGTCTTTTTCTTTTTTATATGAATCCACTTTAATTGAGTCCTTATTTTGAATCCTATAACGTTGATTGATTCTATTTCGCCATTTTTGCGGTACTAACCGCGACCATTTGGTTTGAGATAAATTGTATTGATAATGCCCCTTTAACCAGTTTTTCCATTCAATCATTCCAGACTTATGAATTTTCTTATGTCTTGAATTGTAATCAAATATTCCTCGTGTCATACAATAATCCTTGATTTTATCCTTAATAAAAGGATAAGTCCCCTGATATTGAAGTAGAGATTTCAATTGATACTTGTTAAGTAATTGGGTTTGTGATAATTTGTAAAATACATATGCTTGGGACAAGGAGGATAAGTCATAATACATTTTTGTACTATTACTAATATTAGTATTCGAAAAGGACTTTTTTATAGTGGAAAAAAAGTTCATTGTATTTTGATCTCTTTCATCAATTCCTTCCTGATTTGTTTGATCGTTGTAAACGGATTTATTGATTATTCTTTTTGTTGATTCAAAGAAAGGTTGGAAATAGATCCTGTGAATGGTAATCATACATAGCAAGATATCTATATATATATTTTCAATCAGAGATTTCATAAAATAATGTGATTTACGTATTAATCGTATATTTATTCTTTGGAATATCTGCCAAATATGTTTCTGTGATTTTGATCTTTTATCAGCACAAGTTAGAATTATTTTTTTCTTGTCTTTTGTGATTCGTTCTATTTGATTCCTGATTGTGATTGTTTTATCAGAAAGATCTTTCATCTTTTTTTCTATGAGTGAATAATTTGTCCAATTCATGGATTGGATTTGAATGGTTGATTTGTGAATAATCTTATTATTTATTTCGGAATCTTTTCCATTTTCAGCCGTTTCATATACTTTCACCTTGCTCAATTCAAATAAGAATATTGGGTTTACTTTTTGAATTTCCTTCATTATTCGTTTTAGAACTAGAAGTATTTTAATGATCCATCTTGTTTTTTCTTTTGAAACTTTTAGAAGTATAAAGAAATCCTTTTTAACTTTTCTAACTTTTTTTTGGAGTTCTTTATAAATGGGTTCAAAAAAGGAAGGTCGTTTTCGGGGATTCCCAAAAGGGAATTCCGCTTCCATTCCCCAAACCGTTAAAAAACAAAAATTGTCTTTTTTTCCTTTTTTTTTTATTTGATCCCTAGGATGAGATCGTATTTTAGATCTTCGCCAAGGTTTCAAACAGAAAGGAAATAGAATCTTTATCTGAATACCGTCTGTTAACCAATCTTTGGGAAATTCTGTTTCTGATAATTGAACACCATTATAAGTGCATTTAACATGCATTTCTCTATTCCACTCCTTCAAATCCTCATACCATTCGGGGAATTGGAATAATAACATACGGCCAATATTTTTAGCAATTATCAATGAAGGCAATACAATGTATTTTCTAAGAAAAGATTGGGTTACTAACATCAAACCTCTTATTGCTTGAGCAAATATAATGCTATCCCAAGTTTCTGATATTACTATACGTTCATTTTCCTCTTTTTTTTCTTCGTTTTTTTTCTCTTTTTCCCTTGTCTCTTCCTCCTCAAAATATAAATGTGAAATTTTCAATTCTGGTTCTCTCCCCACCAAATTCCTAAAAATGAGATTCATCATTTCAGAGATATAAAAAGAAGAAAAAAAAGATGTTTTGTCTATTCGATCCAAAAAAAGCGGAGAATGCACATTTGCTTGAAACATTTCCCAAATAACCGTTTTACGTCTTTGAGCACGCATGGATCCTTTGATTATATCCCGACGAAAATCCGATTGTTGCGAGTAACGTATCAAAGCCACCTCTTCTGCTTGATCACTATTATTAGTATTATTTGTAGTTGTAATAGGGTTGGTATTCTGATTGTTATCAGTATAAATTACTACGCGTTTGGCTTTTCTTGAACGAATTTCATGATCTTCCTTGGATTCTTCCTCATTTTCTGCCTCCTGTTCTTTCAAATCATCAGTTAATTTGTATGACCACCGAGGAACCCTTTTATGGATTTCTTCTATTCCAATAGATTTTTTTCTAATTATTGTTTGATCATTTGGATCAGTTGTAATTACATCGAATACCCATTTTAAAGCTTTTGTTTGATTTTCAAAATCAATTCTTGTTTGCTCTCTCAATAAAGAATATTTTTTAAAATGCAAAATGGGTGCAGGCTCAAAAGGAAATTCTTTGATTGAGGTTAAGGAATTACCAATATAATTCAGTAATGATTCCCTATCAGGCGGATTCTTTTGATGTTCAAATTTTCTGGAATAATTAGAATTATTAGGAAGTAGCCCATAAATCTTATTTATCCAATTGATTTCTATGGAATCCTCCGTATCTGTAGAAGTGATTAAATCATTCATGATCATATGTGAATAGAATTTTTTTATTGTTCCACGATATGGTCCCCTCAAAAAGGGGTCATACGTTTTGGGCAAGTATTTTTGTTCGTTTTCATCATTGCATAATCTGGTCCTTTTTTCGAGCATATCTAGAGCAAGAAATCCCTTTTCTTTTTCTAGAGCTTTTGTTCGACTTATTAATTCATTGTTCAAGTTGTACTT